TGTCCCAGCCGCAATATGATGAGAGGCTATTCCTCCCGGAACAAAAGGATCAAAACCTTCCACGCCCCACGCTGGATTTACCGGTTGTACTTTTCCAGTTAGTCCATAAGGATCGGACACCCATATTCCCGGACCATACAAGCCTGTTACATGAAATGCACCAAAACCAAAGCAAGCCACCCCCGCGAGAAATAAATGAATTCCAAAGATCTTGGGCAAATCCAACGAAGGTTTTCCTGTACGTTCATCAGTAAATATTTCTAGATCCCAATACACCCAATGCCAAATAGCTGCTAAAAAGCACAAGCCCGAAAACACAATATGCGCTCCGGCGACACCTTCGTAACTCCAAATACCCGGAGATGTTATAGTCCCTCCTGTGATACCCCAGCCACCCCATGAATTGATTATTCCTAAACGCGTCATGAAGGGTATGACAAACATACCCTGTCTCCACATTGGATCCAGAACGGGGTCAGAAGGATCAAAAACTGCTAATTCATACAGAGCCATCGAACCGGCCCAACCAGCAACCAGAGCTGTATGCATTATATGAACAGCAAGCAACCGGCCGGGATCATTCAATACGATAGTATGAACACGATACCAAGGCAAACCCATGAAAATACCCCTTTAAAAAAGAAAAAAGACACTACGCAACTTTATTACATTGGACACGACTATACTCTGCCGATGTTACGTCCCTCGAGGAGAGGGCGATTAGTTCAGAGCAAGGGTTCATAATTTGTTTGATTCTATTAGCAATAATGGAACAATTTCGTTTGTAGGAAAAAAGAGAAGCAGATTTATTCTATACTCGATAAGTACCAATACGCAATGGGCCGCTTGATGCCTTTTCTATAAACGAATGTGACCATCCTTGTTCATGATTACAGGGGCCTAGTTCTAAGAATTGATCTTATTCATTCTGTCTTTCTTTATGCATTTTTGATAAAGAACAATATTATAAAAACAATAAAACCCTTCTTACGTTTTCACATCTAAAGTCTAGTATTTTTTTGATTTTTTCTTTCATTTAATGCCTGTTGGTGTGCCAAAAATACCTTATGATATTCCTGACGACGAAGACGAGGAAGCAACTTGGGTTGACTTATAGTGCGACTTGGCAGATCTATTGGGTCATATGGGCTTTCCCCCTTCTCTCCCCGATCAAGAGATCCTCTATTTCGCCCAAAAAAGATGAATTGGATCATCAAAAATTTGGAGCGTGAAGTGCAATTAGATCCTTTTTTTAAGGGGATTCAAATTACTATTATCAATTCAAATAATTTATGGCTGGCTCGGTTGGACTAAGAAATTGAAATATCCAGACTTCGTTTAAAAAAACCAATTGGTAATATATCTACCATTACTCCTTATAAAGGGATTCCTCTTTCTAAAGAAATCTTCTTTGGAAATAGAAGTGATTTTAAACTGTTCTCTTAATCAATCGAGTAATATGTATAAAGGCCTCAAATATTTGCCGGACTGTACGGATTGAGAAAAAAGAAGTGGTAAGGGGAGTATTTGTCCTATATGTGCAAATCGAAGGCGGGCAGATCTTTACCCGGAGTAGAGTATAAACCTAAAAAGAGTAAGATAAAAGAGGCCCAGTTTGGAACAAGAAAATGACATCGTGATTTGGATTGGATCGCGATGAAAGAATACATCAATGAAAAGTGAATTCGATCCGTTTAATGAATTCTTTTTTTCTAAGGAAAGGAATCAAAACTCACCTTTATTGAAAAATCGAAGAAAAATTAGGAGTCAGTAAAGAGCATGCTCTGAAATCCGAAAGGGGATTGGAATATACACATTGATTTTTTTGCAAATTTTTTTGAACCGTATGCGCCAAACGGCGCCTGTACGGTTCCTACGGAATACAATTTTAACCTAATCGACCGACTTTATCGAGAAAGAGCACTTTTTTTATTCAAAGACCTTAGTCCCGAGACGGCGAATCACATTGTCGGTCTTATGATATTTCTGAATATCGACGATTGTAACCAAGAGCAATTTTTATTTATAAACTCTACGGGTGGAGGAGTAATGCATGGGCTAGCTGTTCATAATGCGATAAATTTTGTGCTACCAGATGTACATACACTCTGTCTGGGAGTAGCCGCTTCAATGGCAGCTTTTGTCCTGGCCGGAGGCTCACAGACTAAACGTATAGCATTCCCTAACGCTTGGCGCCAATGAGGTTTTATTTGAAAGAAAAAAGACCACTATGCCTTCGCCATATGAAAAATGAATCTCCATATGAAATATGAATAAAAAAGTAATAATAGCATGGCACTTTGAATTCGATATACAAAAGTTTTTTTCAAAGCATTAGATTTTTTATCGAGAGAGTAGTATGAGATAAAAGGTATTTCCGATGTGTTCTTATCTATCGGCAGTGGAGTTCAGCGTCACAAACTTTTTTTCACACGGCAGATCTCTTAATAATATTTATGTTCTGAACTAGTGAAAAAAAAAATTCTTTTTTCCTTAGGTTATTTAATCAAATAAAAAGCAACTTTGGGATTGCTTAATCATAGACAAAAAAGAAATATAGAAAGCAACGGAGCCATCATAGTAGTTTTTAACTCCCACGAAAGGAAGGGTGGTAATTTGATCATTTTCCGATCGGGGTCTAATCAATCCTATTTTTCTCTTTCGTTGGGGGGGCGTAAGGATCCATTTTATTCTAGAGCCGTATGCAATGCATAGAAAGATGCCTGTACGGTTGTTCAATTCTATCTTTTTTCTTGCTATTCTTTTCTCTTTCTTTTATCTTCCCTTCATCATGTGCAATAGAAAAACCTTTGATTTTGTTATATCATCAGGGTAATGATCCACCAACCTACTAGTACTTTTATTCAAGGCTACATGGAAGAGGTAATCACGGACACAGATTTGGTGCTAAAACTACGTGAAGAGATCACAAACTTTTTTGTACAAAGATCGCACAAACCTTTCTGGATGGTCTTCGAAGACATGGAAAGAGATGTTTTTCTGTCACCAGAAGAAGCTAAAGCTTATGGAATTGTTGATTCTGTAGGGCTTCAAGGGCTTCCAGAGCTTCCAGGGCTTCAAGGGCGTGAAGGGCTTCAAGGGCTTCAAGTGCTTCAAGGGCGTGAAGGGCGTAAATGATACTAGCCTGTATTTCGCGCAAATCCCTAATTTGAGATTACCGCTACCGACCGAGTTGACTCGGAATAATCCGGTTAGGATGGATCTAAACCATCCAATTATATCTATATCTATGATTCAACATGCCAACTATTAAACAACTTATTAGAAAGACACGACAGCCAATCAGAAATGTCACAAAATCGCCCGCTCTTAAGAGATGCCCTCAACGTCGAGGAACGTGTACTAGGTTGTATGTGCGACTCGTTCAGATCATGAGCTAGAACAAAGGAAAGCGAACAAGTTTCCAGTATCAAAGGTCAGTACCGGTGAATAGGCTGGAATGAAAAAATGAACTCTATTTACTATCTAAAAAACGAAAATGGATCATATGCCTTTCATTGTGTAGGAAATTTATGGTTTCCCTTGGTGTAAATTCAATCACCTCAATTTCAGAATTCTCCATTGGTAGCAAATGCTTATCCATTAAGCGGAGGAACTCTTGGTTTCAATTTCAAAGATTAGGCCACCCTCTTGCAAGAACGGACTAACAGGGTCAGCTATCCAGCCAACCCTCATAATTAAATACCGTTACTGTATAGGTAGATCTCGTTGTGAAGACCTAGTTACTGGATAATTCATGGGTAGAGCTAAAGAATGTGAACTATACAAGTTCCCAATAGCATTAATTAAATGAAGTTAAAGGCTCCGGTGTATAGAGAAGACCTCACCGTTTAAGAAGTAACCATAGAAACGATGGAATCCACTATTGCTTTAGAATTTATATTTCTTATTATCTTTTTAATACCTAGTAGAAGCCAATTTCAAATTGTGAGGTAAAACAAAGGTCTCGAAAAAATAAAAAATCGTGGTCGGGAAGGTTATCGTAGCCAAAGCCATTGGAATTTTGAGTTTATACATTGGAAAAACTCATTGGGTTATTAATAGACTAGGAAGGGGGAAAAAGAATAACTGCAAGAACGGAAATCAATTAGTTATTCGACAAAGTTTGATTTATGCATATTCAATGACCAGAACTAGACGGGGATATATAGCTCGGAGACGTAGAAGAAAAGCACGTTCATTGATATCAAGCTTTCGGGGAGGTCTTTTAAAGACTCAACAAGACATAAGAGCTTTGGCTTCGTCTCATCGGGATAGGAATGGGCAAAAAAGAAATTTTCGTCGTTTGTGGATCACTCGAATCAATTCAGTAATTCGTGACGGATGGGTATACTATAACTATAGTAAATTCATACATGATCTATACAAGAGACAGTTGCTTCTTAATCGTAAAATACTTGCGCAAATAGCTATAGCAAATAAAAACTGTCTTTATCTAATTTCCAATGAAATCATAAAAAAAGTAAATTGGAAGGAATCTGCCGGAGTAATTTAAACGGAGTTCCCCGGAGAATGACCTCCGGGAAAGTAGAGTCAAAATGAATCAAAAAAGAAATAGGACTCAACACTTTCAATCAACAATTTGGAGTTTGACTTCTGAATCCGATTTTTTATTTGTTTTTGTCTTACGAAACGAGAAGCAAAGCCGGTCCGGATTGTCGGATTTTTGCACAAAGCATCAATCTGCGTTTGAGTTCGGGTGTGAATTTTCATTCAAGTGACGAAAGAGTAAGCCTATTTTTTTTGTCTCTCACGGTCGCCTTCTATTTCTTTGTGTCTCTCACAGTCGACTTATATTTCTTTCTGTCTGACTTATATTTCTTTCGGACTCTCGCGGTCGACTTGTTTCTTTCACCTTGTTTCTCATTAGTAATAAAAGGTAACGAAGATAAAATACGAGCTTGTTTTATAGCAAGAGTCATTAATCGTTGTTGTTTCAAGGTCAATTTATTTACTCGTCTAGATAATATTTTTCCTTGCTCACTAATAAATCGACCAATTAAACTCATGTTTCTATAATCAATTCGATCCCCCGATTGGATCGGGGGCAAACGCCTACGAAAAGATCGCTTGGATTTAAGCAAAGGTCGCTTGGATTTAAGAAAAGGTCGCTTGGATTTATCCATGGTTTGTTTAATTTATTTCTTTAAACCGAAAATCCTATTTCGGTTGGATCTAGAAAATGAATTAGAATACATAAAAACAATAGGATTTTCTTTCTATTCAAATTATCTTAGCGATAATTAGCATAGCATTTTTCCCCCTCCTGGGGAGGGTGCAAGTGCTCGGTTCGAGCTATTTCGTTATCTCCCCATGAATCGTATGTTTGTAACAATAGGGACAGAATTTTCTCAATTCCAATCGATTAGGCGTATTGTGCCGATTCTTTTGAGTCATATATCTGGAAATGCCTTTTGATGCCTTATTAACACCCTTTCGAACACAAGTAGTACATTCTAAAATAACTGTTATTCGGATATCCTTACCCTTGGCCATGAACCTCCTTTGGATTTTTTATTTACTCAACGCTTTTCCTTTCGATTCGAAATGAAGAAGAAAGAAAAAAGTAGAAGTTGCTAACTTGAACTCACATTATTAAAAATTTTTCTACAATCAATATATTCAAATAAGATCCAAAGATTTCGAAACGATATTTCAAATCACAGTACACGATTTCGTTTAAGTATCTTGTATAATACTCTTCGCTAGACCCACATTTTATAGTCTACTTCCATTCCTCTATTATTCTATTATTCGAATTTGCATCCGAATCCCACAGCCGTTGAATCCACTTTTCTTCTTTCTCTTTCCTCCCTTATTCTAAAAATCAGGGAAAATAGAGAAATAGAGAAAAGAAAAATAGAGGGGGAGACTTGATTAGTGACAGATATTTCATTGTAGTTCTAATCTTCTTTATTCCTTTCCACGTCACGAACTAGAATGAAAAAAAGGGGAATGTCAACGCATCCGGGAAAAAACGATTAATCTCTATCAATAGACCTGCTAAAGACGCGAACCATAGCGCACTTAGTACCGGTGCCACGGAAAGATATGTTTTTAGATCTCGCATTGAAAACCCCCTTCATTTTATTGTAATACAAAATTATAATACATATATGATCAGATGCATAGGTAGTTAACGACCACTTTGAATTGTACTAGAATTGTCCGCGGAATTTCGAATTCAAATTGACATGTACAATGTAACTATTTCCATATTTTTCTTAAAAGATAAGATAAAAACGTCCTTTTCGTCTCGAGCATTCCCAAAAAATAGTAATTGAATTTTCCGACAGATTCGGTTCCATTTTTCAAATGGATAAAATTTTTTTATGAATCTTAATGCATATTATATGTTAAATGAGACCAAAAGGACGAAATGGACAGATAAATTCTATAGATATAGAATCGATAGACGAAAAAACGATGTGGAAAACAAGATAGGAATTCTCTACAATGACACTAGAGACTAATTGGAGGGATGTAGCGCAGCTTGGTAGCGCGTTTGTTTTGGGTACAAAATGTCACAGGTTCAAATCCTGTCATCCCTACCTATAACTGCTCGAGAGAGCAGTAACGGGGGATTCGGTGAAATCGAGTCAAATTGGACAGATATAATCTTTCATTCTTATGATCCTATGTATAGTCTATCCATGATGTATTGAACTTACAAAAAGAATCCAACCCTTTTCTTTCCAGTCTTATCTGTTTTGATAAGAAAGCGCTCTTAGTTCAGTTCGGTAGAACGTGGGTCTCCAAAACCCGATGTCGTAGGTTCAAATCCTACAGAGCGCGAGTCCGTTCTTCTTAGATTGAACTAGCGTCACTAACTTGAACAGCAATTTGAATTGGACCTCCCGGATAGTAAAAGGAGGTCAATCAAAAAATGTGATATTAATTAATCAAAGGTCCAACTGATCGCCGCGCCTATATTGTAAATAGGCAGTTACAAATAATCCAGCCAAAGTAATAGGAATTAGACCTAAGACGATTCCAAATAGAAAAACTTCAATCATTTCAAGTTGTTTGAAAGGAGAAAAAAAGAGGTAATATCTCTCCCTAAATATTAATCCGAATTACCATCAATCTCAATGACCAAGAATTGGCAATTGACCCGGTAAGGAATTTTAGAGTACACAGAATTTCGCAGAAAGATTTCTTTTTCTGAGTTTTGCGCAGTTCAAATCTGAATTTCAAATAAGTCGTATTTTGCTCAGCCCGATATAGAAAGCTGCGGTTATAGTTAAAGCCGCTAGTAGAAAACCGAAATAACTAGTTAGAGTAGGCATGAAGGAGCTCAATGAAATCTGGTCTTTTTCTACATATATTTCTAAAAAAGCACTTACCTAAGTTTCAATTTTTGCCAAATCAAAAGAGGAGAGAAACAAAAATACCAATTGAAAGTTTTTGAGTCATCTATTATTATAGACAATACTAAAAAAGAGAAAGTGACAAGCATATAAAAAAATTGGTTCATCA